CTAAATTATCTTTCGATAATTTATTTATATTTACCTTTTGTGATTGAAACCATACGGAAAAATAACATTGCCATAAATTAACAAAATAATATTTCCATTTATTCATCAGAAGCGGCGTATCCTTTGTTGCCAGAATGCATTTTCCGTGATATCTAACATAATGTATGAAAGGATCCTTGAGCAACCCTAGGATCGCCGGAAAATTATTAACAAAGACTTTTACAAAATGTTGTATTTTTCCATAGAATAAAATTCGCTCAAAAAGGACTTCATAAGATGTCGATCGTAAATGAGAAGACCGATTGCGTAGAAAAAAAAAGATGGATTCGTATTCATATACATGAGAATTATATAAGAATAAGAAAAATCTTGGATTCAAACTTGATTTTTTTTTTTTATCAAAATTCTTACAATTACAATACTCGTATAGACAGAACCGAAAAAAATGCAAAGAAGAGGCATCTTTTACCCGGTAACGTAGGGTTTGAACCAAGATTTCTAGATGGATAGGGTAAGGTATTAGGACATCTAACACATAATTAAAATGTGATAATTTGTCTTCTAAAAAAGGAAATATTGAATGAATTGATTGTAAATTATAAGATTTTGTTAATTTGGTTCCTGCGAAAGAGGATCCTAATCTTAGGGAAAATGGAATTTCTACAATCACTGCAAATAAAACAGATATCATTTGAGAATAGAAAAGATTGGTATGCCCCAAAAAGGGGTTTTTGTTCAAATCCTTAGTGGAAATAATCAAACGATTCTGTTCATACATTCTCAAAATTAAGCGTTTCACAATTAGTGAACTATATTTTTTGTCAGAATCCGCATTTTCCAAGAAAATGGATCGATTTCTATTTAATCTATTTAAAGCACGATCATAAGCAAGTACATAAATATACTCCCGAAAAAAAAGTGGATATAGAAAACTCTGTTGCCGAGCCCCGTCGAACTCGAAATATCCTTGAAATTTATCCATTTGGATTGAAGTTTGGTTTGAACTAAAAGTAAAGTCTTTTTTTTGAGTTCTGAAATGACACATAGTGCGATACAGTCAAAATGAGGTATTAGACTACAAAAGCAATAGATACCTCATAAACAGGTAGACTGCTAACCGGATTCTCTATCTTTAATAGGTTTCTGTTCGTTATATTATAGAATAACAAAACAAGATGATTAGAAATCCTTTATTTTTTGAACCTAATCGCTCTTTTGATTTTGGAAATATATTGTTATCAATATACTGCTTCTTTTACACATCCATCTACAACCTAACCCAAATGGGCTAGGGAAAAAATAATTAGGACTCATGAAAAAATTTATAATAACATGCAAGAAAAAAATTCCTTCCCATACCCGTATTAGGCACTAATCTATTTTTAACATTTAATTAGACCGGGTAATTTTTCAAATTAAGAATGGAAGCTCGTTTCTTTTTTTTTTTTCCTGGAATCAGGAAAAGTAGTTTTTTATCCATCCATTTATATTTATTAACTTGACCCAAATTGGAATTCTTTTTTTTTTTTCGACACCAAAATAAGGTTTTATCAATCAGTAAAGAAAAAATTTTTTATCTGAATTCTCCCTTGATACGACATGCTATTTTTTCCATTCATTCCTTTCAGGATCAGTCGTGGTCTTACAAACTCTACCGCATATCTGGACGAATCCTTTTCTTCATACAAATGTGTAAAAGATGCTAGTCGCACTTAAAAGCCGAGTACTCTACCGTTGAGTTAGCAACCCCCCCCCAAAAAAAAAAAGTACTGCAAATATGTAGATACAACCAGAATAAAAAAAAGGCTCAATCCAGTCATGTATGCGTTAGGGATAAATAGATACATTTATCTATGAGATAATTATATTTGGTCGATACACTCTTGTCAATATGATTGTGAATTTTTAATATAGCGAAAAGAATAGAAAAAAAATAAAAAAAGCTTCACGCCTTGCTTTGTTAGTTCATACAATCAATGCAACTTAAGTCAGTTAGGGTAATATCAAACATTTTTAGACTTTTTTTGACCCTTTTTTATGAATAATGAATAAATTCTTCATATAATATATATATATTTGTTTTATTCAGAATGTATTTATTTTTTTATATACACTATTTTTTATATAAACTTTTTGTTATATACAATATTTTTTCTATTTATACAAAAATTAGAATTTCTAGAGATCAAAAATTCTTTTCATAAATTTGTTTATGATTCTAAAACATACTAGTTGTTAGCAGGTTTTTTTTAGTATTCGTACCTTAGTATGAATACTAATAATAAACAGTATGAATACTAATAATAAACCAAATAAAAAAAAATGATGGACGCGAAAGAGGAGGAAAGAAAAGAGTAGATAAAATTTGATACCAAGCTATATACGAGTCTTTCACATCCTCTTTTTTATGTGTCATTAATTCCATTTTGTTTTATTAAGACTTAATTACGTAAAAATCCCCGCCTTTTTTGAAATATCATGAACTGTTCTTGTTGGTTGAGCGCCTTTTTTAAGGAAATCGAGAATAGCAGAAAGATTTAAATAAGTTTGATTTGTTATCGGATCATAAAAACCCACTTTACGAAGATCTCTCCCTTCTCTTCGGGATCGAACATCAATTGCAACGATTCGATAAACGGCTCATTGGGATCGATGTATATGAATAATACCCCCCCTAGAAACATATCAGAGGCTTTGGCCTCGTACGGCTCGAGAAAACAAAATTCAAAATTCAATGAGTAGAAGTTAACTCTCTGTATAAAAAACAAATATTAAATAGATTAATAAAAAAATTAGCCAGTATTGAAACCCTAAATCGTTTTTTCCATAAAAAGCATTCGTAAGATCCGTACTCTCGTAACTCAAGTTAAATAACTCTCAAATATCTCAACAGAGAATCCTTAAGTACTCTTTTTTTTGAGTAATCTCTAATCCCCTTTTTTGTTTGTCTCATTTTTTAGAATCAATTTGGATTCTTCATTCTGATCTAGTTGTTCAAACAATTGAAAACCGAATTTCCTTGTTTCAGGATTCTTTACTTTTAATCTTTGGGTTTAGACATGACTTCGGTGATCTTGAATAGTTTTATTAAAAAAGGGCAGCAACAAGCCCCTTATTTTGTTTATGATTTCTTCTCTTTATATCAAAGAATCATACAAATGCTTGATATACTTTTTATTCAAAGAATGTTAAAATTTGAAGAAAATTGACTTTTCCATTGTAAAATTGCTTGAAGGAGCTTTTTTTTAATAAAAAAAAGACTTACGAAGTTGTTCCAACTTATTGATTCGCACTAACCCTAGATCCTTACCCCTGCGAAAGGAATAAAACCTTTCTATTCTCCTCGAGCTCCTTCTTAGACTCTTTTTTCTATTCAAATTCAAAAAAAGTATAGGACTCTAGTAAAATAGAACACAAAATGTCGAGCCAAGAGCACCTATATTCCTATATAAAAAGTGGCGGATCAAAAAATCCACAGCAGATCATGTCCTTCAATTCAAGTCGCACGTTGCTTTCTACCACATCGTTTTAAACGATGTTTTACCATAACATTCCTCTAGTTTGTGTAATCGATTCTATTATGGAATCATGAATAGTCATAGTTCAGTCAGTATATCGTAATCTATACTTTTCTTTCTCTATGAATGGAATAGTGAATTTACGCGGAAAAGGTTCAGTAAGAATTCAAATTAATCCCATATTAGATTGTATATATGTACAAGAGAAATTGGAATAAAAATATATTGGATTTTTAAACAGAAAGAGAAAGATGTTGTACAAAGGCAATAAAAGATTTATTCCGTAATGACTGTACTCTGGGACGGAAGGATTCGAACCTCCGAATAGCGGGACCAAAACCCGTTGCCTTACCGCTTGGCTACGCCCCATTTCTATTTTTATTCAAGACTACTAAAAGAGTAATATTGCTATTGGTTGTTCGTCAATTCAATTTAAGCCCAAATGAAATATAGATTACATTGGTGCTATAGTTTTGACACGTGTAGATAGCAAATCAAACTTACTTTATTGATCATTACATAGAATTCAATTAAGATATTGTATGAAAATATTATTTCTTTCATTCTCATAAGAGAATGAAAGGATTTTTGATTGAGTAAGTTCAACAAAGTCTTTTTAGACTATCTTTCTTTATTTTTTCCTTTTATAAAAAATATATTAATAACTCAATCAAAATTCAATTATCCACAAGAACACCAATTTTTGTTATGCTTAATATATTTAATTTGATCTTTATTTGTTTTAATTCTGCCCTTTTTTCAAGCACTTTTTTAGTCGCCAAATTGCCGGAGGCCTACGCCTTTTTGAATCCAATCGTGGATGTTATGCCCGTAATACCTCTTTTCTTTCTTCTCTTAGCCTTTGTTTGGCAAGCAGCTGTAAGTTTTCGATGAAATTCTTAATACTGTCTTAGAAAAATGCACGCTTTTTATTCTTACAACAAGTAAAAAAATCCTGGCGTATGGATGAAATCTCAGTTCAAAGATTGCATTTTTTGGGTAACCATACTAAATCTGGATCATTCTATTTCCTAAATTTTATCCTCTTTTCCCTAAATGGAAGAACCTAATTAGATTCGAGCTAAAAAAAATCTAGATGTTGGTATGCGAATCCGTTTGAATATGAAAGACTCGACTATTATCTTATTAAAAATGCCTTTATTAAACCCTTTTTTCTATAAAAAAGAAATGAAGTGGTTTTTTGGTATCAAAATGAGAGATTTGGTATAAAAATAGAGAATCTATTCTCTTTTTTTTTTAAGTAAGATCTTGGAGATTGTGTAATGCTTACTCTCAAACTTTTTGTATACACTGTAGTTATATTCTTTGTTTCTCTCTTCATATTTGGATTCCTATCTAATGATCCAGGACGTAATCCGGGACGTGAAGAATAAAAAAGAAAGGTTTTTTTTTTTTTTATGTAATTAGTGGAAATGCTCGAATTTTATTAGTATTTTATCTATTACACATCATCAAAAGGAGAAAGGGAAAGAGAGGGATTCGAACCCTCGGTACGATTAACTCATACAATGGATTAGCAATCCAACGCTTTAGTCCACTCAGCCATCTCTCCTAATCCTAATCGAAAAGGGATAGGTTCCATTAGAAAAAAAGGGCTTGAAAAAACCTTCTCCACTTTATTCTGAAAAAGCTTTCTTTTTTTATAGATTCTTCTTTATATTATTATTCTTTATATTATATATATTTTTTTCATTTTATATATTTTATTATAAAATAGATTTATCATCTATTTATAATTTATCATCTATTTATAATTTATCATCTATTTATATATAATATATATTACTATGTATATAACTTTTTTATAGAACTTGATTCAGTAATGCTATTTACATAAAAAATTTAGATAAAGATTAGATAAAGAAAAGGCTCGGACTTTAAAGATAAAGAAATAAAACCACAATAATAAAAATAGAGAATCTTTTTTTCTAGTCCAAACACAAGTAAAAGATATTTTTTATTTTAATAGCCTGGCCTGGTAAGTCCCCAGCCGGGCCTTTTTTTGTTTAAAGTTAAAAGACTCATACTATGGAATTTGAGACAAAAAGGATCTTAAAAAAAAATGGAATCTGCTTTTACTAATTTTATTAAGTCAACGCTAGAATTTTATCATTTTTTTTTTCATATTTTTGATTACACACCCGATTACTTTGTTCGACAAAAGGTCCATTTATATGCAATAATTGCATTGTAGCGGGTATAGTTTAGTGGTAAAAGTGTGATTCGTTCCTTTAATCCCTTTAATAGTTAAAGGGTCTCTCGGTTTGATTCATCTTCCGATCAAAAACTTTCTTTCTTAAAAGGATTTAGTCCTTTACCTTTCAATGACAAATTCAAGGAAGATTATCGATTCTCGTAATTTGTATCCAAAGACTCTAATCAATTGTAAGTTTGGATTATGAAATTACGAAACATAATTTTGGAATTGGATGACTGTTTCAAATTCAATAAAATAAGTATAACAAGAGGATCCATGGATAAAGCTAGAAAAGTTGCTTTCTAATCGTAACTAAATCTTCAGTTCTATTCATTGTTTGGTATAGAATAAAATTGAAGCAAAACAGCTATTAAACGAGAACTTTGGTTTACTAAAGACATCGACATATTATATTGTTTTAGCTCGGTGGAAACAAAAGACTTTTCCTACGGATTCCGTTAAATAGAAATAAAGAACGAAGTAACTAGAAAGATTGTTTGAGTTATCCTTTTCTATCTTCTAGAAGGATCATCTAGAAAGCAAAATTTTCTGTGAAAGCACCCAGACGGAAAAAAGCTAACATAGATGTTATGGGTCGAATTTTTATTTTGATTTCGTTCCCGTCTTTTTTTATTTGGGAATTTATCCATCCATCATAAAGGAGCCGAATGAAACCAAAGTTTCATGTTCGGTTTTGAATTAGAGACGTTAAAAATATAAAAATTAGCAATCGACGTCGACTAAAACCCTTAGCCTTCCAAGCTAACGATGCGGGTTCGATTCCCGCTACCCGCTCGAAATTTGAAATTGCCCCCTTCCCCTTTTATTATAGACAATTTTATCTATTAGAATTGTCTAATAGCAATTGTGTATTGAATTTACTTCACTACACAATTGCTAAAAAGATTTCGCACATTCTTTTTTTTTTTACTTTACAGTAAAAAAGCGTCCATCGTCTAATGGATAGGACATAGGTCTTCTAAACCTTTAATATAGGTTCAAATCCTATTGGACGCAATAGCAATATATATATATAATTGATATTTATATATAATATTTTTTTATTCTATTTATATTATAAAAAATCAAAGAAAGAATATAGAATAAATTATGAATGCTTTAAAATTGAATATTAAACATATAATTAGTTATATACTTCTATTTATATTATATATAATATTCAAAATTTAATTAAATAAAAAGATTGATTGATTGAATCTAAAAAAAGAAATGGCGTTTTCTTTTTTTATACTTTCTCTTGAAGTAGAAAACGTTCCAGTTGTTCTTGAATACCTTCTTTCAACAAGCTTTCTGCTTCAGTGGTTAATGTCTTGGTAGAGGATATAATTTCTTGGAACTGAGGTTTGTTCGTTTTTAAGTAAGTGCGTAACTTAACGAGAAATTTTCTTACTTGTCCGATTTCTAATCCATCCAGATAACCATTTGTTCCGGTATAAATGGTCATTACCTGTTCTTCCACTGTGAGAGGGTCTGATTGGGATTGTTTTAGTAACTCACGCAATCGTTGACCTCTTGCCAATTGATTCTGAGTAGCTTTCTCGAGATCAGAAGAAAATTGGGCAAAGGCTTCTAATTCAGTGAATTGAGCCAATTCCAATTTTAATTTTCCAGCTACCTGTTTCATAGCTTTAATTTGAGCGGCAGATCCTACTCTCGAGACAGAAATCCCTACATTAATAGCGGGTCTGATTCCAGAATTAAAAAGATCGGCGGATAAGAATATTTGTCCATCTGTAATGGAAA